TGCAATTAAACTCGGCCCACCCTTTTATTTCTATTTATACTACTACTAAAATAAAAGGGTGGGCCGACTACAAATATTCTATTGCACGTATTTTGATTTTGGATAATAAATACATATTTTATATCTCTAGATATCGCAGATTTGTCTTCAAAAATCTAAGACTCAAGTGTTTCTATTGTTGTCTTGGATCCACAATGAAACCTATGGATCCTTCGGATTGGTCTATTCTTTCGAAGTATCATAAACCTTTCGACCCATCCTGCATTTTGTCTTTTTTGTTCCATGTTGTAATAGAACCATAAATTCTTACTTTAGTTATTAGACGAGATTTTAGGAAAAGATTCTTTCTAGGTTCTAGGAAAGAAAAAATCTTTCTTTTTTGTTGTTCGATGCGAAGACACAGAAAAAAACTCTTTATCATTCTGTTTCGAATGAAAGGAATTTGATCCTATTCATATCATAGTGAAGTCTTACCCCCAGATTCCCACAAAAAAAAGAAAAGAGAATCCTTTTTCACACTTCTTGTTTTCACACTTCTTGTTAGTAGTGATTGTTTAGTCGGATAAGAACTAATAGCTAATTGGAATATATGTCAATATATTCAAATTCACGCTAGAATAATTGACAGATATAAAAATGGACAATAGAATACTTGACAAAGATTCGAATTGAGGATATGGTCAATTGATCTTGACAAAGATTTGAATTGACCATATAATAATAATTGAATCTTGACAAAGATTCGAATTGACCGTATAATAATAATTGAATCTTGACAAAGATTCGAATTGAGGATATGATCAATTCCAATTGATACTGCTTGACGGGGATTCGAATTGACGGTATACTGAAGAATTAAGGAATTATGTATCACAGTGCCAATCACTATAACTAGACTTCCATACTTAACTTACGTTTCCATACTTAACTTACGTTTCCACATCAAAGTGAGCTATAACTATTCATCATTTTACAGGAAGGGAGTCTTATTTTATGACCATTCAATGTAAAGAATTAACAAGCGAGTTTGAAGTTATAAGAAAATCGGCGGACAATCTTTTGACTATTGAAAATAGTACTGAAGATTCGAGTAGTAGGGCTGAAAACCTTAATAAAGGTCTTGAAATCGGGGGGAACACTGGTGATTTGACTAGATCTAACGATCTCGATTCAAGTCAAAAATATCGACATTTGTGGGTTCTATGCGAAAATTGTTATAACTTAAATTATAAGCAAGTTGTAAAATTAAAAATTTGTGAATCTTGCGAATATCACTTGAAAATGAGTAGTTCAGAAAGAATCGAAAGTTCGATTGATTCCGACACCTGGGATTCTATGGACGAAAATTTGGTGTCTCGCGATCTCGAGGAGGAGCTTCGAGATTTTCTTAGTCAAAAAGAAGAAGAAGAAAAGAAAAAGAATTGGAAGCCAATAAAGCACATTCTAACGGAAATTGATTGTCTGATTCGCCTAATCGCGGACTTGTATTTGGAGTCGATTCAAAAAGTACTTGGGGATATGTGGATCGAAAGACTGAGAAGTGACCTATTATATGCAGTTTTACAGAAGTTGCGAAAAAAGAAAAATGAATATATGAAAATTATTATAGATTATCATTTTGATCGGTCCAAATGGTTGATGTGGAATGAGGATTTTTCTGATATCATCAGGGATTTGAAGTTCATAAATCAGCTACCGAAGTTGGGGTTGGAGTGGGCGGCTCGTGGATTGGATGAGGATGAAATCGCGGAGCAACTTTATTTGGTTTCGGGTACATTCAATTCATCTAGGTTTATTGAGGAAGAACCTTATTTGGATTCGGATAAATCCAATTCGGATGAATTGCATTCGGATGAATTGAATTCAGATGAATTGGATTTGGATGAATTGAATTCAGATGAATTGCATTCGGATGAATTGCATTCGGATAAATCCAATTCGGATGAATTGCATTCGGATGAATTGCATTCGGATGAATTGCATTCAGATGAATTGGATTCGGATGAATTCAATGAGGAACCTTATGAAGATTATATTGATTCTTATCAAACAAAGACGGGATTAACGGAGGCTGTTCAAACAGGCATAGGTCGACTAAATGATATTCCTGTAGCAATTGGGGTTATGGATTTTGAGTTTATCGGAGGTAGTATGGGATCCTTAGTTGGGGATAAAATCACCCGTTTAATTGAGTACGCTACCAACCAATCTCTACCTCTTATTATAGTGTGTGCTTCGGGGGGGGCACGCATGCAAGAAGGGAGTTTGAGCTTGATGCAAATGGCCAAAATATCCTCTGCCTTATATGATTTTCAATCAAAGGAAAAGTTATTTTTTGTACCAATTCTTTCATCCCCTACTACCGGTGGGGTAACGGCTAGTTTTGGCATGTTGGGAGATATCATTATTGCCGAACCCAACGCCTACATTGCATTTGCGGGTAAAAGAGTAATTGAAGAACTCTTGAAGATAACAGTACCGGAAGGTTCACAAGAGACTGAAAATTTATTCGAGAAGGGCTTATTCGACCTAATCGTACCGCGTAATCTTTTAAAAACCGTTCTTAGTGAATTATTGCAGTTCCACGGCTTCTTTCCTTTGAAGTCAAATTCTACTCACCTAGAGTACGCTAAGTTCAACTAGTTGATTTAATTAGTGGATTTGTAGGAAACAAGTAGTTAGCTTATCAGAATTGAAGTAAAAAAGAAATAAAAAATTGTCATACATATCTTTCACGAATAAGTCCATCTATTTAGTTCTTAATTTCTTGGACTTATTCTATTTCTATATATCCGCTTTAGATACTTATATCTCTACTATGAATTTAAAAATTCGTAATAATTAGAATTAAGAGTTTTAATTATTAGAAATCTAAAATATTCAAAAAAAAAAAATAACAGGTGCAAATAGTCAATCGAGGTACTCCATTTTATGACAACTTTCCATTTTCCCTCTATTTTTGTGCCTTTAGTAGGCTTAGTATTTCCGGCACTTGCAATGGCTTCTTTATTTCTTCATGTTCAAAAAAACAAGATTGTTTAGATCCGGGGGTTCATCCTTTTTTTGGAAACTAAGATTTGGAGCATAACACAGATCTTTTTGGGGGAAATAGGGTCTAAAATATTTTTTCTGCCGAAAAAGTTCTTATGTCTGCAGAAAATGATCTATAGGTAGATGAATTCTAGCTAGTTTCAAATAGATCAGGATCATTTGATGACTAAAATGTGTAAAGTTGGTGGATCTAGGTGTATATCGATATGTATATTTGGATCATATGTTATGTATGGGGGGTATGTTATTATTATTTTAGATTGAACCAATTTCATGAATTATTCCTTACTACTACTACTTATAAATAAATGGTTCATCTCAAACTAGTACTAGTTCACATCAAACTAGTACTAGTTTCTGAGAGTTCCTTCGTAAACAGCAAAGGAAAGTTAAACTAATTTGGGGTATTCTCCCAAATTTCAATAATTTCAATAAAATAAACTATGAGTTGGCGATCAGAACATGTATGGATAGAAGTTAGAACGGGATCTCGAAAACTAAGTAATTTTTTCTGGGCCCTTGTCGTTTTTTTAGGTTCATTAGGATTCTTAGTGGTTGGAACTTCTAGTTATCTTGGTAAAAATTTGATATCTTTTTTTCCGTCTCAGCAAATCCTTTTTTTTCCACAAGGGATCGTGATGTCTTTCTACGGGATTGCGGGTCTCTTTATTAGTTCTTATTTGTGGTGCACAATTTCCTTGAATGTAGGTAGTGGTTATGATCGATTCGATAGAAAGAAAGGAAGGGGTTGTATTTTTCGTTGGGGATTCCCTGGAAAAAACCGTCGCATATTCCTTCGATTCCGTCTAAAGGATATTCAATCCATTAGACTAGAAGTCAAAGAGGGTATTTCTGCTCGCTGTATCCTTTTTCTAAATATTAGAGGCCGGGGGACTATTCCGTTGACCCGGGCTGATGAGAATTTGACTCCACGACAAATGGAAGAAAAAGCCGCGGAATTGGCCCTTTTCTTGCGCGTACCAATTGAAATCTTTTGAGAAAAAAAAAAAAAAAGAATTGGGCTGAAGAAGGAATGCTTTCTCAGCAAGAGGAAAAAATACAAGAATCTTTTTTCTATAATCTATAAGATAACTTAACTGAAGTTTCACCTGAACGTTTAGTCGAGTCAAAGCCGGCCTATATTCTCTGGAATAACTATAAAACAAAACTCTTTTTTCTTATTTCTTCATTTTTCTTATTTCTTCATTTGAATTTGAATCGAAGTCTTAGTCTATTTCTGTATTCTCTCTAGATATTGAAACAAAATCACAAAAAATAGATTTGATACCTTGTCTAGAACTCACGTGTGAAAAAACTATTAGATCACAGAGAGTCAACGGGGTTCATTAACAATTCACAGATGAAAAATGGCAAAAAAGAAAACACCTACCCCCTTTTTGTATCTTGCATCTATAGTCTTTTTGCCTTGGGGGATTTCTATCTCATTTATGAAAAGTATGGAATCTTGGATTACTAATTGGTCGAATACTGGTCAATCCGAAATTTTTTGGAATGATATTCAAAAAAAAAATCTTCTAGAAAAGTTCATAGAATTAGAAGAAATCCTGCTCTTAGACGAAATTTTCAAGGAATACTCGGAGACACATCTACAAAAGTTTTCTATAGGAATCCAAAAAGAAACGATTCAATTAATCACGATACACAACGAAGATCGTATCCATATGATTTTCCACTTATCAACAAATATAATATGTTTTGTTATTCTAAGCGGCTATTCTATTTTAGGTAATGAAGAACTTGTTATTCTTAACTCTTGGACTCAGGAATTCCTATATAACTTAAGTGATACAATAAAAGCTTTTTTGATTCTTTTAATAACGGATTTATGTATCGGATTTCATTCACCCCACGGGTGGGAGCTAATGATTAGTTCTGTCTACAAAGATTTTGGATTTGTTCATAATGATCAAATTATATCTGGTCTTGTT